CACGATTTTGAATCAGAAGAGAGATTTCAAGAAATGGCAGATCTATTCACTCTATCAATAACCGAGCCGGATCTGGTGTATCATAGGGGATTTGCCTTTTCGATTGATTCCTGCGGATTAGATCAAAAAAAATTAGTGAATGGAAAGGAAAAAACAAAGGATGAATCGAAAAAGAAATCTTTATTGGTTCTACCTCCTCTTTTTTATGAAGAGAATGCCTTTTTTTATCGAAGCATCAGAAAAAAACCGGTCTGGATCCACTGCGGGAATGATTTGGAAGATTCAAAACTCAAAAGAGTGGTATTTGCTAGCAACAACATAATGGAGGCAGTCAATCAATATAGATTGATCCGAAATCTGATTCAAATCCAATATAGCGCCTATGGGTACATAAGAAATGTATTGAATCGATTCTTTTTAATGAATAGATCCGATCGCAACTTCGAATATGGAATTCAAAGGGATCAAATAGGAAATGATACTCTGAATCATATAACTATAATGAAATATACGATCAACCAACATTTATCGAATTTGAAAAAGAGTCAGAAGAAATGGTTTGATCCTCTTATTTCTCGAACCGAGAGATCCATGAATCGGGATCCTAATGCATATAGATACGAATGGTCCAACGGGAGTAAGAATTTCCAGGAACATTTGGAACATTTCGTTTCTGAACAGAAGAACCGTTTTCAAGTAGTGTTTGATCAATTACGTATTAATCAATATTCGATTAATTGGTCCGAGGCTATCGACAAACAAGATTTGTCTAAGTCACTTCGTTTCTTTTTGTCCAAGTCACTTCTCTTTTTGTCCAAGCCACTTCGTTTCTTTTTGTCCAAGTCACTTCCTTTGTTCTTTGTGAGTATCGGGAATAGCCCCATTCATAGGTCCGAGATCCACATCTATGAATTGAAAGGTCCGAATGAGCCGCTCTGCAATCAGTTGTTAAAATCAATAGGTGTTCAAATCATTCATTTGCATAAATTGAAACCTGATCATGATACTTCCCAAAGATCGAAATTCTTGATCAATGGAGGAACAATATCACCATTTTTGTTCAATAAGATACCAAAGTGGATGATTGACTCATTCCATACTAGAAAGAATCGCAGCAAATCCTTTGCTAACACGGATTCCTATTTCTCAATGATATCCCACGATCGAGACAATTGGCTGAATCCCGTGAAACCATTTCATAGAAGTTCATTGATATCGTCTTTTTATAAAGCAAATCAACTTCGATTCTTGAATAATCCACATCACTTCTGGTTCTATTGTAACAAAAGATTCCCCTTTTATGTGGAAAAGACCCGTATCAATAATTATGATCGTACATATGGACAATTCCTCAATATCTTGTTCATTCGCAACAAAATATTTTCTTTATGCGTCGGTAAAAAAAAACATCTTTTACCGATTTATTCACAGGTATCTGACATATTCATACCTAACGATTTTCCACAAAGTGGTGACGAAACGTATAACTTGTACAAATCTTTCCGTTTTCCAATTCGACCCGATCCATTCGTTCGTAGAGCTCTTTACTCGATCGCAGACATTTCTGGAACACCTCTAACAGAGGAACAAATAGTCAATTTTGAAAGAACTTATTGTCAGCCTCTTTCAGATATGAATCTATCCGATTCAGAAGGGAAGAACTTGCATCAGTATCTCAGTTTCAATTCAAACATTGGTTTGATTCACACTCCATGTTCTGAGAAAAATTTACCATACGTAAAGAGGAAAAAACAGAGTCTTTATCTGAGGAAAAAACGGAGTCTTTATCTAAAGAAATGCGTTGAGAAAGGGCAGATGTATAGAACCTCTCAACAACGGGATAGTGCTTTTTCAAAATGGAATCTGTTCCAAACATATATGCCATGGTTCCTTACTTCGACAGGGTGCAAATATCTAACTTCCGTCCTTTTAGATATTTTTTCAGACCGATTGTCGATACTAAGTAGTAGTCCAAAATCGGTATCCATTTTGAATTCTATTATGCATAGATCAGATATATCACGGCTAATTAAAAAATGGTGGACGATTCTTCCACAATGGAATCTGATAAGTGAGATTTCGAGTAAGTGTTTACAGAATCTTCTTCTGTCCGAAGAAATGATTCATCGAAATAATGAGTCACCCGTTTCAATGATATTGACACATCTGAGATCAACAAATGCTCGGGAGTTCCTCTATTCAATCCTTTTCCTTCTTCTTGTTGCTGGATATCTCGTTCGTACGCATCTTCTCTTTGTTTCCCGAGTCTCTAATGAGTTACAGACAGAGTTAGAAAAGATCAAATCTTTGATGATTCCATCATACATGATTGAGTTGCAAAAACTTCTGTATAGGTATCCTACATCTACATCTAAATCTGAATCTGAATATGAATATGAACTGAATTCTTTCTTGTTAAATAATCTCTTTGCTCTGGAACAATTAGATTGGAATATCGATCTCATAAGTATCATATCAAATACCATCACTTTTTCGAGAAATACGAGACATCTAAGTCGTACAAGTAAAGAGATCTATTCATTGATAAGAGAAAGAAAAAACGTGAACAGTGATTGGATTGAAGACAGAGTAGAATCCTGGGTTACGATCAATGATTTGATTGATGAGGACGAAAGAGACTTGGCGGTTCAGTTCTCCACCTTAACGACCGAAAAAAGGATTGATCAAATTCTATGGAGTCTGACTCATAGTCATCCTGTATCAAAGAATGATCTCGATTATCAAATGATTGAACAACCGGGATTAATTTCCTTACGATACTTAGTTGACATTCATAAAAAGGATCTAATGAATTATGAGTTCAATGGATCCTGTTTAGCAGAAAAACGGATATTCCTTGCTAATTATCGGACAATCACTTATTCACAAACCCCATCTCGTGGAAAACCCTTTTCACTCCGCTTAGACCTATCCCCCTCAAGGGGTATTTTATTGATAGGTTCTATAGGAACTGGACGATCACATTTGGTCAAATATCTAGCGACAAACTCCTATGTTCCTTTCATTACGGTATTTCCGGACAGGGGCCTGTCTGACAGGCCTATATATTGTTTTATGGATGAGGATACCGATCCTGATGAGGATTATGACTATATTGATGATGATATCGATATCGATAGTGATAACTTTGATACGGAGCTGGAAACTATCGCGGATGTGGTAACTATGGATAATATGCTGCTGAAAGTAATCCGATTTGATATCCTCGGTCAATTCGAATTAGCAAAAACAATGTCTCCTTGCATAATCTGGATTCCAAACATTCATGATCTGTATTTGAATGAGTCGAATTACTTATCCCTCGGTCTATTAACGAACTTTCTCTCCAGTCTCTACGGGGATTGTGAAACCACTAGAAATATTCTTGTTTTTGCTTCGACTCATCTTCCCCAATTAGTGGATCCCGTTCTAATAGATCCGAAGAAATTCAATACATGCATTAAGATACGAAGGCTTCTTAGTCCACAACAACGGAAGCACTTTTTCAATCTTTTATATACTAGGGGATTTCACTCGGAAAATAAAATGTTCCATGCTAACGGATTCGGGTCCATAACCATGGGTTCCAATGCACGAGATCTTGTAGCACTTACCAACGAGGTCCTATCAATTAGTATTACACAGAAGAAATCAATTCTAGAAACTAATACAATTAGATTAGCTCTTCATAGACAAACTTGGGATTTGCGATCCCATGTAAGATCGGTTCCGGATCATGGGATCCTTTTCTATCAGATAGGAAGGGCTGTTGCACAAAATGTACTTCTAAGTAATTGCTGCACAGATCCTATATCTATCTATATGAAGAAGAAATCATGTAATGAAGGGTTTTCTTATTTGTACAAATGGTACTACGAACTTGGAGCGAGCATGAAGAAATTAACGATACTTCTTTATCTTTTGAGTTGTTCTGCCGGATCGGTCGCTCAAGATCTTTGGTCTCCACCCGGACCCGATGAAAACAGTTGGATCACTTCTGATAGATTCGTTGAGAATGATTCTGATCTAGTTGATAGCCTATTAGAAATAGAAGGCGCTCTGGTAGGATCCTGGCTTCTTCGGTCCGAACCAAGGAATCCGTTAGATATGATGCAAAAAAGATCTTGTTCTATCTTTAAAAAAGACGAATCGGAGTTTGCAGAAGGGGAAGGAGCCCTCGCCCTCGACCCGCAAGAGATGCTTTTCTACAATCAAATAGTTTGGGCTCCTAGACTATGGCGCCCTCCTTGTGGCAAACTATTTGATTGTATCGAATATTCTCAAGAGGATGATGATGATTGGGAGTTCTGGCAGAGTGGAACCAAGTATTACTGGATGCGAGATAGCGAGGGAGGACAGGGCTTTTGGGTTTCTCAACTAAAAAAATTCCTTTGGAACCCTGAGGCTGCGGATCCATTCCTTTTCCTATTCAAAGATCAGCCCTTTGTCTCTGATTCTGATTTTTCATCATATCATCAACCATTCTCCAATTTTTTGGTAGAGCTGATGCCTCCTTTCAAAGCTTCTTCTGTATCTCTATATAAAGGCTGGGTCAACAAGAAGTTGCAAGAAATGTGCCTCGAATACTTGAGTGATCGCGAGAGATGGCTTAGAACCAATAGTTCATTATCTCATGGATCTTTCCGTTCTAATACTCTATCCGAGAGTTATCAGTATTTAGCAAATCTGTTCCTATCTAACGCAACGCTATTGGATCAAATGACAAAGACATTGTTGAGAAAGAGATGGCTTTTCCCGGATGAAATGAAAGATTTGATTCATGGAACAGGAGGTGGAACAGAATTGACCGGGCGGTAGAGTCGTGGAAACACTTGTTTATTCCATATTTTGGACCTTAGCTCCATGGAACAATATGCTACTGCTGAAACATGGAAGAATTGAAATCTTAGATCAAAACACTATGTATGGATGATATGAACTGCCTAAATAATAATTCTTGAACAGCGAACAACCAGAGCCTATTACTCACTACATCAAAC